AAAAAAAAACATTATATAATATAAATAAACACTTTTTAGGGTAAAAAAACAAGTAGGAGCCTTCCTGTTTCAGGGGGTTTGCAGGAAAGATAAGGATCTTACGAGTTTGGGGGGGTAGGGGGGGTTTGACGCGCAAAAGCCGGGGGGGAATAAATATAGGGATGTTACGAGTTTAACTAATAATGTTATGCTCTTGATATCAGTTATGCAATTCTTCTATTAATATCTTTCCTCCATTAATACATATGTGCGGCTGAGCTTGAACGTATAAAATGCTCCGCCTTGTCTGTAATTTCTGTATGCACTCTGAAATGCCAAGTGAAAGGAAACCAAAAAAGAGAACCCCTTGCCCGCTAGAAAGAATGCTAGGCATGTTGGGTAAAGGGTAATATGTACTCCACCATTAACTTATGCAAGCGTCAAGGAAAGAATGGGGAATAATATCAAGTTATGGCCCTGAAATAGGAACCAAATGCCAGGAATAGATCACTAAGTGCTACCCCCACGATTTCTGTCCTTGACCTTCAATAAGAGTATGCATTAAGAAATCAACTGATGGTGGTCTCTTACTACATCCAGTATCTGTTTTATAGAGATGTTGATTACTTGGTATAACTAGACTGATGAATATTTGTGGTCGGTCTTAAACTTTCGTTTGGCGCTTAATTAAGTTAATGGTAATTTTCCAGTTATATTATGGTGGATTATTATGCTTCATTCATGTTTTCAAGGGTGAAATGGTAGTTTGGATTTGATGCTATATAATTATTGGTTAATATAAATTAATGTTGATAATACATATGTATATGTCCTAGTGAATTACATTATATGGTTTGATGGTGGTATGTGGAATATGTATATATGTACTAAGCACAAAGAATAGTTTAGCTTAGAATGTTAGCTTTGGGAGCTATTGGTGGGGGTTAAAATCCCCTTTCTTTGAAGCAGTAGGAAGGATTTTAACCTTCGGCCTCCGGCTTACAAGGCCGGCGCTCTGGTTGAGCTACTAGTGCAGTCTCATTTTAGGGTTTTATTTTCTACTCAACTGATGGTTGGATAAAGGATGAGGAATAGAGAGAAGTATAGGAGGGAGGCAATTTGTCCAATAATGATGAAAGGATGTTCTACGGGTATACCTCCAATTCATGTCAGGATAGCAACGTCTGCAACTAAGATTCAGAAAAGGAGTTGTGTGAGGGGTCGGAAGGTGAGGCTTCGTTGTTTTGAAGTGTGAAGGATTGGGACCAGGAAGAGTACGAGGATTGATGATAGAAGTGCAAGTACTCCTCCTAGCTTGTTGGGGATGGATCGTAGGATTGCGTATGCAAAGAGGAAATATCATTCGGGTTTAATGTGGGGAGGGGTTACCAATGGGTTGGCAGGTGTGAAGTTGTCTGGGTCGCCGAGGAGGTTTGGGGAGAAGAGGGCTAGTGAGACTAGTAAGATTAGTAGGGCTGCAAATCCTAGAATATCTTTGTAGGAAAAGTATGGGTGGAATGAAATTTTGTCGGCATCTGAGTTGATGCCTGTGGGGTTGTTGGAGCCTGTTTCGTGGAGAAAAATAAGGTGAACTAGGCTGGCAGCTGCAATAATGAAGGGTAGTAAGAAATGGAAAGCAAAGAATCGGGTAAGGGTGGCGTTGTCTACAGAGAAACCCCCTCAGATTCATTGGACTAGTGAATTGCCAATGTAGGGGATGGCAGATAGGAGGTTGGTAATGACGGTTGCACCTCAGAATGATATTTGTCCTCATGGAAGGACGTAGCCTACGAAAGCTGTTATTATTACCAGGAGGAGGAGGACTACCCCGACGTTTCAAGTTTCTTTGTTTAGGAATGATCCGTAGTAAAGTCCTCGTCCGATGTGGAGATAAATACAGATAAAAAAGAAGGAAGCACCGTTTGCGTGCATGTTTCGGATGAGTCAGCCGTAGTTTACGTCTCGGCAGATGTGAGCGACGGATGAGAAGGCTGTTGCGATATCAGAGGTGTAATGTATAGCAAGGAATAGGCCTGTTAAGATTTGAGCAATGAGGCAGAGGCCTAGGAGAGAGCCAAAGTTTCATCATGCGGAAATGTTGGCTGGTGTAGGGAGGTCAACTACTGCATCGTTAGCAATTTTTAGGAGGGGATGGGATTTTCGTAAGTTTGCCATTACTGTTCCTGTAGTTGAATACAACGGTGGTTTTTCAAGCCATTGGTCCTGGTTAAAATCCTGGTGGGAATTATGGCTTACGTTATATATTTTCTTTTGTTTGGTTTGGTATTAGGGTTGGCAGCGGTTGCTTCTAATCCTTCTCCTTATTTTGCTGCTCTTGGTTTGGTTGTAGTAGCTGGGGTGGGGTGTGGAGTCTTGGTAAGTTATGGGGGTTCTTTTCTTTCACTAATTTTGTTTTTGATTTATTTAGGGGGAATGTTGGTGGTGTTTGCGTACTCGGCGGCATTGGCTGCTGAGCCTTATCCTGAAGGTTGGGGGAGTTGGCCCGTATTGGGGGTTATGTTGGTTTATTTGTTGGGGGCGGTTACTGTGGGGTTGATGTTTTGAGGGGGATGATATGAAGGATCCTGGGTTACGGCTGATGAGTTTAGTGAGTTGTCTGTATTTCGGGGGGATATGGGTGGTGTTGCTTTGATGTATTCTGCGGGTGGAGGTTTATTAGCTTTGGGTGCTTGGGTTTTGTTGCTTACTTTGTTTGTGGTGTTGGAGTTAACGCGGGGTCTGAGTCGAGGAGCGTTGCGGGCAGTTTAAATTAGCAGGAGGAGTATAGCTAGGGCTATTGTGAAGAAGAAGAGTGATAAATAGGTTTTGATTATACCTCGTTGGATGTTGTTTGTTGTGGATGCCAGGGGGATATTTAGGGAGGTGATTGCTTTGGGACCAGATTTTTCTAACCAGGTTTGGTCGATTGTCTGGGATGCGATGGTTTGGCCTAAGATGAGGTTTAATTTGGGGGCTATTCGGTGAATAATGGGTGGGTAAAAACCTAGTATGTTGGAAAAGTGGTGTGTGGTAAGGTTGGGGTTTGTTTTAATTTGTTTTGTTGTTATTGATGCGAGTTCCAGGGCTGTGAGAAGGCCAATGATTGTTACGATGAGAGCGGCTATTTTCAGGGTTAGGGGTATGGATATTACGGGTGTTTTTAAAGGGGTGATGTTTGTTGTGATAAGGAGGCCTGCAATAATGCTTCCTCAGGCTAGTCGTTTGATGGGATTAATTACTGTTGGGTTGTTTTCGTTAATGGGGGAGAGTGGGTTGAATCGGGGGTGCCCTATGGATACGAAGAATACAACTCGGAGGCTATAAATGGCTGTGAAGGATGTTGCTAGGAGAGTTAAGGCTAGGGCTCAGGCGTTAAGGTAAGATGTGTTTAGTGCTTCAATGATTGCATCTTTAGAGAAGAATCCTGCTAGGAAAGGGGTGCCTGTGAGGGCAAGGCTTCCAATGGTGAGGCAGGATGATGTAAAGGGGGTTAGGTGGTGTATTCCACCTATTTTTCGGATATCTTGTTCGTCGTTGAGGCTGTGAATAATGGATCCGGAGCATAAGAAAAGTATTGCTTTGAAGAAGGCATGGGTGCAAATGTGGAGGAAGGCAAGTTGAGGTTGGTTAAGACCAATGGTGACTATTATTAGTCCTAGTTGGCTGGAGGTGGAAAATGCAACGATTTTTTTGATATCGTTTTGTGTGAGAGCGCATGTTGCAGTAAAAAGTGTGGTAAGGGCCCCTAGGCAAAGGCAAATGGTTGAGGCTGTTTGGTTGTTTTCTATGAGGGGGCTCAGTCGGATAAGCAGAAAAATTCCGGCAACAACTATAGTGCTGGAGTGTAGTAGGGCAGAGACCGGTGTGGGACCTTCCATGGCTGAGGGGAGCCAAGGGTGAAGACCAAATTGGGCTGACTTACCAGTAGCAGCTAAGATTAGACCAATGAGGGGGAGTGTAAGGTCTATTTTATTGGCGGATGCAAATATTTGTTGAAGTTCTCATGAGTTAAGGTTTGTAGCAATTCATGCTATTGCTAGGATAAGGCCAATGTCCCCTACACGATTATAAATGACAGCTTGTAATGCTGCGGTGTTGGCATCTGCTCGGGCATATCATCAGCCAATGAGGAGAAAGGATATAATACCAACGCCTTCTCATCCGATAAATAGTTGAAATATATTGTTTGCTGTAACTAGGGTAATTATGGCGATGAGGAAAATTAGGAGGTATTTGAAGAACCGGTCTTTGTAAGGATCGGAGTGTATATATCAGGATGCGAATTCAAGAATAGATCAGGTCACGTAAAGTGCAATGGGTGTGAAGATGATGGAGTAGAAGTCAAATTTTAAGCTAATGCTGATGTCAAATATAAGAGTGTTTATTCAAGTTCAGCTGGTAGTGATAATTTCTGTGCCGTTGTTTAGGAATAGGGAGAGGGGAATCAGGCTAGTGAAGAAGGCTATTTTTACGGCTGTCTTGATGTCTATAACAGATTGTTCTTGGTTTGTGTCTTTTAGGGTTAGGGTTGTGAGAATAGGAAAGATTAGGATGAAGAAAATAATGATGAGAGTGGATGTTATAATAAGGGGGGTGTAATGCATAGCTGCTACTTGGATTTGCACCAAGAGTTTTTGGTTCCTAAGACCAATGGATGAGCTGTTATCCTTTAGAAGCTGTTCGAGTGAGCCGTGGGGTTTAACCAGGGGGGCGATGATTAGCAGTCATCGTTGCTGTCGAGCCTCTCTCGGTGGATAAGGGGGGTTTAACCTCTGTTTCTAGAATCACAATCTAGTGTTTTGATTAAACTATATCTACAAGCGGTTCAACCTCAGATTAATTCTGGTTTGAGGATGAGGAGTAATAGTGGGGCTAAATGGAGGAAGATGAGGAGGTGCTCTCGGGTGTAGGTTGGGTTAAGGGCAATGATATGTGAGGGGAGGGGACCTCGTTGTGTTATTAGGAATATATAAAGAGAGTAGCCTGCTGTAATTAGCGTTCCTAGTCCGGTTAATGCAAGGGTTCAAGGGGATCAGTTGAACAGGGAGGTAAGAATCATTAATTCTCCTATAAGGTTGGGTAAGGGGGGAAGGGCCAGGTTGGCGAGGCTTGCTAGGAATCATCATGTGGTTATGACTGGGAGAACTATTTGGAGTCCTCGTGCAAGAACTATTGTTCGGCTATGGGTTCGTTCGTAGTTAGTATTTGCTAAGCAGAAGAGGGCAGAGGAGGTTAATCCGTGAGCGATTATTAAAATTAGGGCTCCGGTAAAGCCTCATGGTGTTTGGATGAGGATTCCTGCTGCAACTAGGCCTATGTGGCTTACTGAAGAGTAAGCAATGAGGGACTTTAGATCTGTCTGTCGGAGGCAGATGGAGCCAGTCATGATTACGCCTCAGAGGGCTAGAATGATGAAGGGATAGCTGAGTTCTTTAGTTAGGGGCTCTAGAACTGGTATAATTCGTATCATGCCATATCCTCCTAGTTTTAGCAAGACAGCGGCCAGGATTATAGAGCCTGCGATGGGAGCTTCTACGTGGGCTTTGGGGAGTCAGAGGTGGGCTCCGTAGAGTGGTATTTTTACAAGGAATGCTAGGAGACATCCTGCTCATCAGATTTTATCTGCGTAAGTGATTAGTGGGGAGGGGTTGGTGAATTGAAGGGTTAGGAGGGAGAGGGTTCCTGTTGAGTTTTGTAGGAGTAGAAGTGCGACTAGTAGTGGGAGGGATCCGGCTAATGTGTAGAATAAAAAGTATGTTCCTGCATTAAGGCGTTCCGTTTGATTGCCTCAGCGTGTAATAATGAATAGAGTAGGGATGAGGGTGGCTTCAAATATTACGTAGAATATAATTACTTCTGTAGCGCCGAAGGCAAGAATTAAGAAGATTTGTAAGGAGGTTAGCAGTAGAATATAGGTTCGTTGTCGATTAACAGGTTCTGTTGCTATGTGGTTTTGGCTTGCTAAAATTATTAATGGGAGGAGTCAGCATGTTAAAATTAATAGAGGGGTTGATAGGGGGTCGGTAGCTAGATAAGGGGTGAGGTGTGTTCAGCCTGTTTCTGAGGGTATTTTTAGTCAGAATAGGCTAAGGAAGGCAATGAGAAGGCTGTGAAGGAGGGTTGTGGATCATAAATTTTTGTGGGGGGTGAGTCAAATGGTTGGGAGGAGTATGATCGTGGGGATAAGAATTTTTAGCATTGTAGGAGGTTTAGGCTTTGGAGGCGATCAGTTCCGTGTGTTCGAGCAGTGGCAACTAGTAGGGCTAGGCCTGCACTTGCTTCGCAAGCTGAGAAGGCTAGGAGAATTATGGGGGAGGATGAGAAGCTTGTTGAGTCTAGTTGGAGGACTCAAAGTGAAAGGGCGATGAAGAGGGAGAGTATCATTCCTTCTAGGCACAATAAGGCGGAGAGGAGGTGGGTTCGGTGGAATGCTAGGCCTGCAAGACCTAGAAAAAACATTGAGGAGAAGGTAAAGTGGGTTGGAGTCATTAGGCGGTTATGGACTTAAACCATGAGTTTTTGAGCCGAAATCAAATGTTTTTATTAAACTAACAGCCTATTCAGCCCATTCTAATCCTCCTTGGGTTCATTCATAGATAAGGCCGAGGGTTAGAAGGACAAGTACAGCAGAAGCTCAGGAAAAGGTTATTATAGGAGAAGATAGTTGGTCTCCTCATGGTAGGGGGAGGAGCAGGGCAATTTCAAGGTCGAAGAGAAGAAAAAGAATAGCGACGAGAAAAAATCGTAGGGAGAAGGGGAGACGGGCTGATCCTAAGGGGTCGAAGCCACATTCGTATGGTGAGAGTTTCTCATAATCCGGGCTTATTTGAGGAAGTCAGAAAGATACAATTGCGAGGACTATGGAGAGTAGGGTGGAAATGAGAATGATGGTTATTACTAAGTTCATTATCTTCCCTTGGATTTTAACCAAGACTAAGTGATTGGAAGTCACCTGTACTTATTTGATACTAGGAAGATTATGAGCCTCATCAGTAGATAGAGATATATAGGAAGAGTCAGACGACGTCTACGAAATGTCAGTATCAGGCAGCTGCTTCAAATCCGAAGTGATGTTCAGATGTAAAGTGGTATTGGACTTGTCGGAGGAGGCAGACGGCTAGGAATGTTGAGCCAATAATGACATGGAGGCCGTGGAAGCCTGTTGCGACAAAAAAGGTTGATCCATAAACGCCATCTGCAATTGTGAAAGGGGCTTCGTAATATTCTATTGCTTGAAGGAAGGTGAAGTAAAAACCTAAGAGGATAGTGAGGGTTAAAGATTGGATGGCTTGTTTTCGTTGTCCTTCTATAATGCTGTGGTGAGCTCAGGTTACTGTTACTCCGGAGGCTAAGAGGACGGCAGTATTAAGTAGTGGAACTTCAAATGGGTCGAGGGTTGTGATGCCTGTTGGGGGTCAGCATCCACCTAGTTCTGGGGTTGGTGCGAGGCTTGAGTGGTAGAAGGCTCAGAAAAAGCCTAGAAAGAAAAAAACTTCTGAGGTAATGAAAAGAATTATACCGTAGCGAAGGCCTTTTTGGACGGGTGGTGTGTGATGACCTTGAAAGGTTCCTTCTCGAATAATATCACGTCACCATTGATATATGGTTAGGAGAAGAAGGATTAGTCCTAGAGTTATTAGGGTTGTGGAGTGGAAGTGTATTCAAATTGCTAGTCCGGATGTTATTAATAAAGCAGCTACTGCGCCTGTTAGAGGTCAAGGGCTTGGGTCTACTATGTGGTATGCATGTGCTTGATGGGCCATTAGATGTTTTCTTGTAGATAAAGGCTTAGGAGAAGAACAAATACGTATGCTTGGATCATAGCTACAGCGACTTCAAGTAGTGTTAGGAGAAAGAGGAGTGCAGCTGTGAGGAGGGCTAAGCTAGGTGACAAAGAGGCAAGGACGAAAGCGGCAGTAGCAATTAACTGAATTAAAAGGTGCCCTGCTGTTAAGTTGGCTGTGAGTCGAACTCCTAAAGCTAGTGGTCGAATGAAGAGACTAATAGTTTCAATAATAATAAGTACTGGAATTAAAAGGGTGGGTGTTCCTTCAGGTAATAGGTGGCCGAGTGCATGGGTGGGTTGGTTGCGCATTCCAATAATCACTGTTGCTAATCAAAGTGGTACGGCAAGACCTATATTTATTGATAGTTGTGTGGTGGGTGTAAATGTATATGGGAGGAGACCTAAAACATTTAAAGTAAATAGGAAGATTATAAGGGTTGTAAGGAGAAGGGCTCAATGATGTCCTGCGGGGGCTAAAGGTTGAAGGATTTGTTGAGTAAAGCGGCCAATAAATCAGTTTTGGAGGGTAAGTGGGCGGTTATTAAGTCAGCGGGTAGTGGGTTGGGGATAAAGAATTCATGGGAGGCTTAGGGCTAGTGCAATTAAGGGAATTCCTAGAAGTGATGGGCTTATAAATTGGTCAAAAAAGCTTAGTGTCATGGTCAGTTTCAGGGTTCTGTTTTGGGTTTTTCTGTGCTTTGAGAAGTGGGGTCGTTAGGGAATGTGTGTGCTATAATTTTTGGGGGGATAATAATTAGGAAAACTAGTCAAGTGAATACTAGGATGGCAAATCAAGGTGATGGGTTGAGTTGTGGCATTTCGCTAGGGGTGGTTGGGGGCCACCAGTCTTTAGCTTAAAAGGCTAACGCTATGCCCTGTTTAGCTTCTCTAGCGAGGCGTCTTCAAGTATTAAAGAGGATCAGTTTTCAAAGTGTTCTAAAGGGACTGCTTCAACAACAATGGGTATGAAGCTATGGTTTGCTCCGCAAATTTCAGAGCATTGACCATAAAATACACCAGGGCGGGATGCAATGAAGGCTGTTTGGTTCAGGCGTCCAGGGACGGCGTCTATTTTTACCCCAAGACTGGGGACGGCCCAAGAGTGGAGGACGTCTTCTGCAGAGACTAAAACTCGAACAGGAGATTCAACGGGGATAACCATCCGATGGTCGGCTTCTAGGAGTCGGAATTGACCTGGGGTGAGGTCTTGTGTTGGGATTATGTAGGAATCAAAGCCTAAGTCTTCATAGTCTGTATATTCATAACTTCAGTATCATTGGTGTCCTATGGCTTTAATTGTAAGGTGTGGGTCATTAATTTCATCTATAAGGTACAGGATTCGAAGGGAGGGCAGTGCAATTAAAATAAGGATGATTGCTGGTAGGATTGTTCAAATAATTTCAATTTCTTGGGAGTCAAGAATAAATTTATTTGTTAGTTTGGTTGTAACTATTGCTACAATGATGTAAAGTACAAGGGTGCTAATTAAAAATACGATTATTAGGGCATGATCGTGGAAGTGAAGGAGTTCTTCCATCACAGGTGAAGCTGCATCTTGAAAACCTAGTTGAGAGGGATGTGCCATATGTTTAAGATACGCGGGGTTTTAACCCACAATTTTACCTTGACAAGGTAATGTTATGGCAATTTTACTAGTATCTTATAAAGAAAGTGACAGAGTGGTAATGTGGTTGGCTTGAAACCAGTTTACGGGGGTTCAATTCCCTCCTTTCTCGTTTAATAGTGGTTAGTTTGTTGAATTTGAACAAATGCAGGCTCTTCAAAGGTGTGATAAGGGGGAGGGCAGCCGTGGAGTCATTCGACGTTTGTGGCGGATAATTCGACTGACAGGACTTCTCGTTTAGCGGCAAAGGCTTCTCAGATAATAAACAGGAACATGATTACGGCAACAAGTGAAATTAGTGACCCGATAGAAGAGACTGTGTTTCAAAGAGTGTAAGCATCGGGATAGTCGGAATATCGTCGTGGTATTCCTGCAAGGCCTAGGAAGTGTTGTGGGAAGAAAGTTAGGTTTACCCCAATGAACATTACTCCGAAGTGGATTTTTGTTCAGGTGTCATGAAGAGTGTAGCCTGAGAATAGGGGGAATCAATGAACGAATGCACCTACAATTGCAAATACAGCTCCTATTGATAGGACATAGTGGAAGTGGGCTACTACGTAGTAGGTGTCGTGGAGAACAATGTCTAGGGAAGAGTTGGCCAGAACAATGCCTGTTAAACCTCCAACTGTAAATAAGAAAATAAAGCCTAGTGCTCATAGGAGGGGGGTTTCTCATTTGATTGCTCCTCCATGCAGGGTAGCGAGTCAGCTAAAGACTTTTACGCCTGTTGGGATGGCAATAATTATTGTAGCAGATGTAAAGTAGGCACGTGTGTCTACGTCCATACCAACAGTGAATATGTGGTGGGCTCAGACAATAAACCCTAATAAACCGATAGCCATTATAGCTCAAACTATTCCTATGTAGCCAAAGGGTTCTTTTTTCCCTGAATAGTAGGCTACGATGTGGGAAATTATACCAAATCCTGGGAGAATAAGAATATAAACTTCTGGGTGACCGAAGAATCAGAAAAGGTGTTGGTAGAGGATAGGATCTCCGCCTCCGGCAGGATCGAAGAAGGTGGTGTTCAAATTCCGGTCTGTTAGAAGTATAGTAATGCCAGCAGCTAATACAGGCAGGGAGAGAAGGAGAAGAACAGCAGTAATCAGGACAGCCCATACAAAGAGGGGGGTCTGGTATTGTGAGATTGCAGGGGGTTTCATATTAATAATTGTTGTAATAAAATTAATGGCACCAAGAATTGATGAAACACCTGCTAAATGTAAAGAGAAAATTGTTAAATCTACAGATGCTCCAGCATGGGCTAGGTTCCCGGCTAGAGGGGGATAAACAGTTCATCCAGTTCCTGCACCTGCTTCAACCCCAGATGAGGCTAAAAGGAGAAGAAATGATGGAGGTAGGAGTCAAAAGCTTATGTTATTTATTCGGGGGAATGCTATGTCAGGAGCTCCAATCATAAGTGGAATTAATCAGTTTCCAAAGCCTCCAATCATAATTGGTATTACTATAAAGAAAATCATTACAAATGCATGTGCTGTAACGATAACATTATAAATTTGGTCATCGCCTAAAAGGGAGCCAGGTTGGCTCAGTTCTGCTCGAATAAGGAGGCTTAAGGCAGTGCCTACTATTCCAGCTCAAGCACCGAATACCAGATAAAGGGTGCCGATGTCTTTATGGTTAGTTGAGAAGAATCAGCGTGTGATTGCCACAGGTAGGATGGCTGAGTTAAGCGGTGGATTGTAGCTCCATATACAGAGGTTTAAGTCCTCTTCTTATCAAGCTCTGAAGTGTTATCATACTAGATTGCAAATCTAGGGAAGCAGGTTAGTAGCCTGCCGGGGCTTTCCCCCGCCTATTTTGCCCGGCTAGGCGGGGGAAAGGTAGATAGATGCTCGCTGGTTCGGGCGCTTAGCTGTTAACTAAGAGTTTGTAGGATCGAGGCCTACCTATCTAGGAAGGCTTTAGCTTAATTAAAGTGTCTGTTTTGCATACAGAAGATGTGGGTTAATGTCCCGTAAGTCTTATGCAGAGATTGAGAGATTTCCACTCCCACTTAGGGCTTTGAAGGCCCTTGGTCTAGTTTTATCCTAAATCTCTTAGGGGGTGAATAGGGTCAGTAAGGTGGGGGTGAGGGGTAGGAGGCAGAGGGTCGCGGAAGTTGATACAGCAAGGAGCAGTGAGGTTTGGTTGGAGTTAAGGCGTCAGGGTGTTGTGCCTGGAAGGTTATTTGGGGATGCTGTTAGGGTTATGGCGTAGGAGATTCGAAGGTAGAAGTACAGGCTCAGTAGGGCTGAGAGGGCGGCTAGTGTGGCAGTAGGTGCTAGGTCTTGTTTTGAAAGTTCTTGGAGAATGAGTCATTTAGGTATGAAGCCTGTAAGGGGAGGTAGTCCTCCTAGGGAGAGGAGGATGAGTGGTGTAAGGGATGTAAGGGTTGGAGTTTTGGCTCATGAGGTGGCGAGTGAGTTGATGTTTGTTGATTTATTAGTTTTAAATAGGAGAAATGTTGAGAGTGTTATAATAATGTATATGAATAAGGTAAGGAGTATAAGGGAGGGGGAGAATTGTAGAATGAGGATTATTCAGCCTAGGTGTGCAATTGAGGAGTAGGCTAAGATTTTTCGTAGTTGTGTTTGGTTTAAACCTCCTCAGCCTCCGATGAGTGTGGAGGCAATTCCGAGCATGATGAGGATGTCAGGATTGATTGGTTGAATTTGTAGGAGAAGGGCGAAGGGGGCAATTTTTTGTCAGGTGGACAGGATAAGTCCAGTGGTAAGGTCTAATCCCTGAAGAACTTCTGGTAGTCATGCATGTAGGGGGGCAAGTCCAATTTTTAGGGCTAGTGCAATCGTGATTATGGTTGAGGGAAATGGGTGTGTGAGCTGATAAATATCTCATTGGCCTGTAATCCATGCGTTTGTGGCGGTTGCAAATAGCAGTATTGCTGCGGCTGCAGCTTGGGTTAGGAAATATTTGGTTGTGGCTTCGACTGCTCGAGGGTGGTGGTGTTGGGCTATGATGGGAATAATGGCTAGGGTATTTATTTCTAAACCCATTCAGGCAAGGAGTCAATGTGAACTTGTTAGTGTAATGGTGGTGCCTATGCCTAGGCCAAAAAGTATAGTAATTAGGATGTAGGGATTCATTAGTAAAGGAAGGATTTTAACCAACATGTTTGGGGTATGGGCCCAAAAGCTTATTTAGCTGACCTTACTAGGAAGTGGTGTAGTGGAAGCACTAAGAGTTTTGATCTCTTAAGGTGGGGTTCGAGTCCCCTCTTTCTAAGGAGTTGGAGGGACTTTAACCCTCATTATTCACTCTATCAAAGTGGCCCTTTGCTTCAGGCACAGCTCCAAATTAAAGTTGAGGGGGTAGGCCTGAAAGTGAAATAGGGAGGGCAAGGTGTCAAATAACTAAAGCTAGGGTTAAAGGTAGGAAGCTTTTTCAGATAAGGTGTATGAGTTGGTCGTATCGGAATCGGGGGTAGGAGGCTCGAACCCAGAGAAATACTACTGATAGTAGTGTGGCTTTAAGCATAAGGTTCGCGGAGGTTAGTTCTGGGAAGGTATGATAAAGTGATGCTCCTAAGAATAGTGTTGCAGAAAGTGTGTTTATGAGGAGAATATTGGCGTATTCGGCGAGGAAAAATAGGGCGAAAGGGCCTCCGGCGTATTCTACGTTAAAACCTGAGACAAGTTCGGATTCTCCTTCTGTTAGGTCGAAAGGAGCTCGGTTTGTTTCTGCTAGTGTGGAGATATATCATATTGCGGCAAGAGGTCATGCTGGAAGAATGAGTCATGTGGCTTCTTGAGCGGTGCTGAATGTTTGTAGGGTGAAGCCACCTGTAAAAATAATTGCGTTTAGTAGAATGAGGCCAAGACTTACTTCGTAGGAGATGGTTTGGGCGACTGCTCGCAGAGCTCCGATGAGGGCATATTTTGAGTTGGAGGCCCAGCCTGAACCCAAAATTGAGTATACTGCGAGGCTGGATAGTGCTAGGATAAATAGGATTCCTAGGTTTATGTCGGCTAGTGGGAATGGAAGGGGCATAGGGGTTCAGAGGGTAAGGGCGAGTGTAAGGGCTATTATAGGGGCGAGAAGAAATAAGATGGGTGAGGAGGTTGATGGGCGGACTGGTTCTTTTATAAAAAGTTTTAGTCCGTCTGCGATGGGTTGAAGTAGTCCATAAGGTCCTACGATATTGGGTCCTTTTCGTAGTTGTATATAACCTAGAACTTTTCGTTCAACTAATGTGAGGAGTGCAACGGCTAGGAGAACAAAAATAATTAGAATGAGGGGATTAATAATAAAGTTTATAATGGTTGAGATCATAGTTAGGGAGAGGATTTGAACCTCTGTGGAAAGGGCTTAGGTCTTTTGCAGTTGCCGGGCTCTGCCACCCCAACATGCCATTTTCTTTGGGTGGGTGATGTGTTCTTTTACCTGTTTGAGTGGGGGTCATCAGGTAAGGGTAAGGCGTGCCTTAAGCATGGGCCTTTCTTTTTCGGTCCTTTCGTACTAGAAGAAGAGACGTCATAGATAGAAACTGACCTGGATTACTCCGGTCTGAACTCAGATCACGTAGGACTTTAATCGTTGAACAAACGAACCCTTAATAGCGGCTGCACCATTAGGATGTCCTGATCCAACATCGAGGTCGTAAACCCTCTCGTCGATATGGGCTCTAGGAGAGGATTGCGCTGTTATCCCTAGGGTAACTCGGTTCGTTGATCGGCTTTGCCGGATCATTTTTGGTCGGATATTCTGGTACTTAGACTTGTCAGTCTTAGTTATAAGAGAAGGTTCTCTCTTTCCACATGGGGGTTTTTTATTACCCCGCGGTCGCCCCAACCAAAGACATTAAGGTGGGTTCCAATTGGTTTGTTCTTGTTGAGTAAGGTTTATTAACATGGTCCACATGTTGTCTGAAGCTCCATAGGGTCTTCTCGTCTTATGTATTTATCTCCGCTTCTGCACGGAGGGATCAATTTCATTGACTGGAAAAAGGAGACAGTTAAGCCCTCGTTATGCCATTCATACAGGTCTTCATTTAAAAGACAAGTGATTGCGCTACCTTTGCACGGTCAAAATACCGCGGCCGTTAAACTAGGGTCACAGGGCAGGCGGGACCTCTTATACGTTGTATGCAAGAGGCGGTGTTTTTGGTAAACAGGCGAGGCTTAGATTTTATGTTTGCCGAGTTCCTTCTTTTTCTTTTAGTCTTTCCTAAAAACACTCCAGTGTAGGGTCAACGGTTGTTTGGATAGAAGGTTTTCTGGTTGTTTATTTGTGGTTTAATTCCCTCTTTGTTTGGGACCGTTAATGTTCAGTAGGTTGTCTGTTCTGATTTACACTTGTGTGTGGAGAGGTTTTGGGCCTCTTATTACTCATATTAGCATAATCTCTTCTATAGTTTTATAGAGAGGCCTGGTAGTGCTTAGGGGTGAAAGAGTGGGTTATTGGAATTAAAGGTTAATTAATGTTTGAGCTGTGACGCTTTCTTTTAGGATGGCTGCTTTTAGGCCCACCAGGACATAATACCTTAATAATTTTAATCTTTTACCTCCTGTATAAAGTTGTGTCTTTTTTCAAAGGGGCTGTACCTCCTTTGACTAACTCTGTTGATTTCTTGTTAACTGTTAGTGAGGATAAATCCATGTGTGGGTGAAGAAATCAATAGGCTGAACTTCTATTCATTTCCCAGGAAACCAGCTATAACTAAGTTCGGTAGGTCTGTCACCTCTACTCAAAGCTCATCCCACTCTTTTGCCACAGAGACGGGTTTGCCCTATATGTAGGCTGTCTTGGAGTAGCTCACTTAGTTTCGGGGTGTTAAACTAAAGGTCGCTTTGCTTAAAAGTTACTGGCTAATTCATGATGCAAAAGGTACGAGTTTGGGTCTCTGCTTTTTTGTGCTTTACTGGTTTATTTCATTTCTCTTTCAGCGTTCCCTTGCGGTACTTGTTCTGTTGCTCCGGGTTTATTTTTCTGTCTCACATACTAGAAAGGAAAAATGATTTGTTTTGTTACGTTTAAGTGTCTTAGGGGTTATTTATGAGGGGGTGTTGATATTAGGTTGTGGGCTAGCTGTTAGGCGTCAGGGTGACCCGATTTGCACGGGTGGCTTCTCGGTGTAAGTGAGATGCTTTTCTGTCTTAGCTACACTCTGGTTGACCAAGTGCACCTTCCGGTACACTTACCATGTTACGACTTGCCTCCCCTTTGTTTGTTTGGCTTATTAATTATTTAAATTATTTGTTTGGGGAGAGTGACGGGCGGTGTGTGCGCGCTTCAGGGCCAGTTTCAGTAGAACACTCTGTTTTCTGCTTACTGCTAAATCCTCCTTCTAATACGTATTTCATTGTATTTTCCGTATGCCCTGGTTTAGGGAATGTAGCCCATTTCTTCCCCTCTCATGCGCTACACCTCGACCTGGCGTTTTAAGTTATACTGGTTTTGCTTACTATGAATCCTTCATGGGGTAAGCTGACGACGGCGGTATATAGGCGGAATGGACAAGGGAGGGTGAGGTTGAACGGGGGTTGTCGGTTCTAGAACAGGCTCCTCTAGGTGGGTCTAAAGCACCGCCAAGTCCTTTGGATTTTAAGCTAGAGCTCGTAGTACCCTGGCGGATAGTGGATGTAATGTTTCTATCAAAGTTTAGGGCTGTGCATAGTGGGGTATCTAATCCCAGTTTGTTCCACAGCTTTCGTGGGGTCGGGTGGGTTAAAGCCACTTTCGTGGTGGGACTTCTTATTCTCGGGTGCGTATGACAGCTGTGAGAATATTCGGCTTTAGTTTAAGGGTCTCCCTAACCACTCTTTACGCCGGAGACTATCAACTTAGGCCTCTCGTCTAACCGCGGTGGCTGGCACGAGTTTTACCGGCCTTCTTAGCTTTAACTAAGTCAAGTTTTCACTTATTGCTTAATATTTATCACTGCTGAATTCCCTTGAGGGTGTGGCTGAGCAAGGTGTCATGGGCTAAATGATTTGTGCCTGATACCAGCTCCTTGTTCCCAAGTGGGGAACTGTAGGGCATTCTCACGGGGGTGCGGATACTTGCATGTGTAAGTTTAGCTAGAGCTGATAGAAAAGTCAGGACCAAACTTTTGTGCTTATGAAACCAGTCTAAGGTTTATCTTAACATCTTCAGTGTTATGCTTTAATTAAGCTACATTAGC